TTTATAAATTGATTAATTTTCAATATTTTGATTGTTTTTTCTAATGTTCTTTTATTTATTAGATAAGATTTTTAGTAACTAGGAATTTTGCGTAAAGTTCATTTATAAACCAAAATTTGGGTGGGAATTCGGGATAACTAATTATTTTATAATAGTATAAGTATTTATTATAATAAGAACTTATATATATATAATAATATAATAATTAATAGAGTTATCCAAAGATTTAATAATAAAAGCTAATTTATAAATCAATATTTAAATAAATAAAATAAAATTTAGAGAAAGAATTAATAATTATTTTATAATAGTATAAGTATTTATTATAATAAGAACTTATATATATATAATAATATAATAATTAATAGAGTTATCCAAAGATTTAATAATAAAAGCTAATTTATAAAGTCAGATATTTAAATAAATAAAATAAAATTTAGAGAAAGAATTAATAATTATTTTATAATAGTATAAGTATTTATTATAATAAGAACTTATATATATATAATGAATATAATAATTAATAGAGTTGACCCCATTTGCTTCAAGAACGTGAGAGGGAGATAGTTTACTAAGACTGAAATAAATAAATTTATTAGTTGCGTATTTTACACTAATTATTGTTTTTTAAGTACTTTTTTAATAAAAGGTTATTTCCTTATTTGTTTGTGGATATAAAGTAAATGAATGACCCCATTTGCTTCAAGAACGTGAGAGGGAGATAGTTTACTAAGACTGTTGGTTAAACTATTTATTAGTTGCGTATTTTCCACTAATTATTGTTTTTTTAGTACTTTTTTAATAAAAGGTTATTTCCTTATTTGTTTGTGGATATAAAGTAAATGAATGACCCCATTTGCTTCAAGAACGTGAGAGGGAGATAGTTTACTAAGACTGTTGGTTAAACTATTTATTAGTTGCGTATTTTCCACTAATTATTGTTTTTTTAGTACTTTTTTAATAAAAGTTTTATCCTTGCTTTTTATTCTTTTTAATTTTGCTTTACATACTATTTTTGTTTTCTAAATGATTAAATTTGTAGTGTTTTATATTGTTTATCAAGGTATCTTGGATACAGTAAATTTTATATTCCTGGCTAATATCGTGCCAGCAGTCGCGGTTATACGTTAGGGGAAAAAGACTATTTTTGGCTAGCAGTTAATTTTATTTTTTATTTTTGTTTTAGTTTTTAGGTGAAATTTATAATTAATTTTATTTTATTCTTTTTGTTCTGTGAAACTTGGAGTTAAGACAAGGATTAGATACCCTTTTATACCATGTGTTAATTTATTATGCTTGGGTAGTATTTGTTAAGTTCTTGAAACCTAAAGGATTTGGCGGTATTTTAGTCCTTTCAGAGGAACCTGTCCCTTAATCGACATTCCACGATTTTATTTACTTAATTTTGTATTCAGTTTGTATACCTCCGTCATAAGAATATCTTTTTAGAGTTAATTTTCTTTTTTATTAAATATATATATGTCAGGTCAAGGTGCAGCTTATAGTTAAGTGGAGATGGGTTACATTAAAATTATTTATACGGATGTACATTTTTATTTTGTGCTTAAGGTGGATTTGAAAGTAAATTTATTTATTAGGTTTTTTGATTTTGGCTCTGAAATATGCACACATCGCCCGTCGCTCTCATAATAAGGTGAGATAAGTCGTAACATAGTAGGCGTATCGGAAGATGTGCCTGGTAAGCACAAATTATAGTTCTATTAGAGAATATCTCATTTACACTGAGAAGTTTTACTGTGCAATTCAGTTTGATTTGATAATTATTATTTTACTTTTTTTATTATTTATTTATTTGGAGAAGTTTCTTTTTATTTAGTATAAATTTAGAATTTTATTTTTTAGTAATAGCTTATTAGTACCGTGAGGGAATAGTTGAAATATTTTGAAATATTTATTTTCTTTAAAGTATATTTTATTTTTATTACCTTTTGTATCAGGGTTGATTAATTTTAAAAAATTTATTTTTTTTTCTCGATTTTATAAGAGCTGATTAATATAATTTGGTTACTGTGGCATAATTATCAATAATATTTTTCTGTAAAGAAATTTTATTCGTTTATAATGGTATCTAGTTTCTTAAGAATTAAATTTAATTTAGATTCATAACTTATTGTTTTATTTTAAAAAGATTTTATTTTATGAATTTAAAATAATGGGGGATGAGCTCTGTTGTTTTTCTAAAATTTTTCTTTTGTTGAATTTTTGTAGGGTTAGAAGCACCCATCTTTCGATTACGTTATAGGGCTGATTCATTTATATTTGATTTATTATTTATTTAGTATTTTATTAAGATATTTTATTTAATTTTTTAGTAAAGGTTATTATGATTAAATTAGTATAGTTAATTGTTTAATTTATTTAAAATTTGTATTTTGGGCTAAGGAACTCGGCAAAGATAATGTTCGCCTGTTTATCAAAAACATGTCTTCCTGTTTTTATTGGAAGTCTGACCTGCCCAGTGATTATTTTAACGGCCGCGGTATATTGACCGTGCAAAGGTAGCATAATCATTAGTCTTTTAAAAGGAGGCTGGAATGAAAGGTTTGACGAGACATTGACTGTCTCATCCTCAATTATTAAAATTTAACTTTTAAGTTAAAAGGCTTAAATTTTATTGGAAGACGAGAAGACCCTATAGAGCTTTATGGTTTTGTCTTTATTTTCTTTATAATTAGTTTTAATTGATTGAACTGTTTTGTTGGGGTGACAAGAAATATAAATTTAACTTTTTTATTTTTAATACATTTATTTATGATTCTTTAGATCCATTATTATTGATTGTTAGAGTAAGTTACCTTAGGGATAACAGCGTAATCTTCTTTTGGAGTTCAAATTTACAAGAAGGATTGCGACCTCGATGTTGGATTAAGATTATAATTGGGTGCAGTAGCTCAGCGGTATAGGTCTGTTCGACCTTTAAATTCTTACATGATCTGAGTTCAAACCGGTTTAAGCCAGGTCGGTTTCTATCTCCAATTTTTTGTTATTTTTTAATACCAAAGGACCACTATTACAAATTATTTTTTATAATTTTGTTTATTATTAACTATTTTGGCAGAAAAGTGTTATGAATTTAGAATTCATCTATGTAGGTTAATTCCTACAAATAGTACTTGCAGTTAGAAGATGTTATTATAAATTTTATTGGTGGTTTAATTTTGGTTATTGGTGTTTTGGTGGGGGTTGCCTTTTTAACTTTATTGGAGCGTAAGGTGTTAGGTTATATGCAAATTCGTAAGGGTCCCAATAAGGTTGGTTATTGCGGTGTTGTTCAGCCCTTTTCTGATGCTATTAAGCTTTTTAATAAGGAACAAACTTTTCCTATGAGATCTAATTATTTGCCTTATTATTTTTCTCCTATTTTTAGTTTATTTATTTCTTTGTTTTGTTGATTAGTGGCCCCTTTTTATTCTGGGTTGTTTGTATTTAATTTTGGACTTTTATTTTTCCTTTGTTGTACTAGTTTAGGGGTTTATACTGTTATGATTGCTGGTTGGTCTTCCAATTCTGTTTATGCTTTATTGGGGGGCCTTCGTGCGGTTGCTCAGACTATTTCTTATGAAGTAAGATTGGCTTTAATTCTAATATCTTTTATTTTTTTGTCTGAGGGGTATTCATTGATTGATTTTTCCTTTTTTCAAGGTTATTTATGATTTTCTTTTTTAAGTTTTCCTTTAATGATTATTTGATTTGCTTCTTGTTTAGCTGAGACCAATCGTACGCCCTTTGATTTTGCTGAGGGGGAATCTGAATTAGTATCTGGATTTAATGTTGAGTATAGAAGAGGGGGATTTGCATTAATTTTTATGTCAGAGTATGCTAGTATTCTTTTTATAAGAATGCTTTTTGTTATTATTTTTATGGGATGTAATATTTATTCTTTTGTATTTTTTTTAAATTTGGTGTTAATTTCTTTTGCTTTCATTTGAGTCCGTGGAACTTTACCTCGTTATCGTTACGATAAGCTTATATATTTGGCGTGGAAAAGATTTTTACCCGTTTCCTTGAATTATTTGGTTTTTTTTATAGGGTTAAAGTTGCTTATTATATCACTTGTAGCTTAGTGTATAAATTTTAGCAAAACTAATAAAGTATACCTTTATCTAATGCTTTCAAAACATTTGCTTCTTAAAGCTTATTAGTTAATATAGTGTATTGTCTCAAATCTTTATTAATATAGGGTGAATAATATAGAATGAAAAGTATAATACTGTTAAAATTTGTCCAGTAATAATATATGGGTCTTCAACTGGTCGTGCCCCAATTCATGTTAGTAAAATTACTATTCTTACTAAGGTTCAAAATAATATTTGGTTGATTGGGTAAAATTGTAACCCCTTAAAATTTCTATTATATAAAGGTAAGATAAATAGAATTGCGATAGATATTACTAGTGCAATAACTCCTCCTAATTTATTAGGGATTGATCGTAAAATTGCATATGCAAATAAAAAATACCATTCTGGTTGAATATGTACGGGGGTCACTAATGGATTCGCTGGGATGAAATTATCAGGATCTCCTAATATATATGGATTTATTAATGATAATATTGTTAATATAGTGATTAATACTAAAAATCCTTGTACGTCCTTTCATGTGAAATATGGGTGAAATGGTACCTTGTCTATATCTCTATTTAGTCCTGTAGGATTATTTGATCCAGTTTGGTGTAGAAATAATAAGTGTACTATTGTAGCAGCTGCTACAATAAATGGCAGAACAAAGTGGAAGGTGAAGAATCGGGTTAGTGTTGCGTTGTCCACGGCAAATCCTCCTCAAACTCATTGTACTATTGTTGTTCCTAAGTATGGGATGGCTGATAATAGATTTGTAATTACTGTTGCTCCTCAAAATGATATTTGGCCCCATGGTAATACATATCCTATAAATGCTGTTCCTATTACTAGGAATAAAATGATTACTCCTACTGATCAGGTATGCACATACTTATATGATCCATAATATATATTTCGTCCAATATGTAGATAAATGCAAATAAAGAAAAATGAAGCACCGTTTGCATGTAGTGTTCGTAATAATCATCCATAATTTACATCTCGACAAATATGGTTTACTCTGTAAAATGCTATTTCAATATTAGCTGTATAATGTATTGCTAAAAATAGCCCTGTTGCAATTTGTAATACTAAACAGAGTCCTAATAATGATCCAAAATTTCATCAAATTGAAATATTTGAAGGGGTTGGTAAGTCAATTAGTGCATTATTTCCAATTTTAAATAGCGGGTGTCTTAATCGTATTGGTTTATTCATTAGTTTCTTCTTCGTAATGGTCCCTGATGTGATTCAGTAATTTTTACTACAACAATAAGGGTTAAAAATAAATATATTACGGCTAGAATTGTTATAATATTGTTTGGGTAATTAAATATTCTTCTTGTTTGTCAAAACTCTGATTGATTATCTATTGTGTATATTTCATCTGAGTTATTAAATAGGGTTATTGGGTCAATTATTATTAAAGGTAACATAAATAATACTGGTATTATTACTCATATAAAGTTTTTTCTTGTTTGAAATAATTCATTTGAGGCCACTCTATTTATATAAATAAATAATACTAGTATTCCCCCTAAAAATACTAAAAATAGAATGTAGGAGAATCATGCGTTTTGAGCCATAGAGCTTGTGATAATACAAATGTAAATGGTTTGCACAAGTAAAATAATTCCTATTGATATAGGGTGTTTTATTTTTATAAAGAGAGTTCTGTTAATAACTCCTGTGGCAGTAAAGATTAATTGTCTGATGCAGAGAATATTTTATTTAAAATTTTAATTTTGGAGATTAAAGATGGGTTGTTTTATTCTTCTCTGATTTGGATTGGGGGAAGCTTTAGGAGAATATTTGTCTCTATTTTGGTTTACAAGACCAATGTTTTATTTAAACTACTATAGCTAATGTTGATTTTTTATAAGGTTTTTCTCTTGTTTTTTTGTTTTATGGGTATTTTGTCTTTTGTTGGTAAACGTAAGCATTTACTTTCTACCTTGCTTAGTTTGGAATTTTTAGTTTTGTCTTTATTTTTTTATATGTTTGTCGTTTTAGTATTTAATGTTTTTGACTTATATTTCCTTATATATTTTCTTACTTTTAGTGTTTGTGAGGGGGCTTTGGGCCTTTCTATTTTGGTTTCAATAATTCGTAGTCATGGTACTGATTATTTTGGGGCTTTTAGTATATTACAATGTTAAAGTTTGTTTTTTTTGTTGGGTTTTTGATCCCTTCTTGTTTTTTTGTTAATTATTGGGTTATGCTTTCCTTTTTGTTCATTGGTTCTTTTCTTTTTATAGTTTTTGGTAATGTAAATTTTTTAATTTATGATATTGGTTATTATTTTGGTTGTGATATTTTAAGTTATGGTTTAATTCTTCTTAGTTTTTGAATTTGTTGTTTAATAATTATTGCTAGTAGTAATGTTTATTTTAATAGGAATTATGTGAATTTTTTCTTTTTCTTTAATCTTTTGTTGTTATTTTTTTTGTTGTTGACGTTTTCTAGTTGTAGTTTGTTTATGTTTTATTTGTTTTTTGAGGCTTCTTTAATTCCCACTTTTTTTCTTGTTTTGGGTTGGGGTTATCAACCTGAACGTATGCAGGCTGGTATTTATTTGCTTTTTTATACTCTGTTTGCTTCTCTTCCATTACTTCTTTCTATTTTTAATGTTTATTCTTCTATTCTCACTTTAAATATTTTTTTGTTTTTTAGTTCTCTTTGTTTTGATTTTGGGTTTTATATTTATTTGTTTTTGGTTCTTGCCTTTTTAGTTAAAATGCCCATGTTTATTTTCCATTTATGACTTCCTAAGGCCCATGTTGAAGCCCCTGTTGCTGGTTCTATGATTTTAGCTGGGGTTTTACTTAAGTTAGGGGGTTATGGTTTATTGCGTGTTTTTTCTTTGATTTATTTTTTGGGTGTTTCTTTTAATTATTGATTTGTTAATATTGGTTTGGTAGGTGGTGTTCTTGTTAGATTAATTTGTTTACGTCAGGTTGATCTCAAGTCTTTAATTGCTTATTCTTCTGTTGCTCATATGGGAATTGTATTGGGCGGTTTGATGACTTTAACTTATTGAGGTTTAAGTGGTTCTTATACTTTAATGATTGCCCATGGTTTATGTTCTTCTGGTATGTTTTGTTTGGCTAATATTTCTTATGAGCGGTTGGGTAGTCGTAGTTTATTAATTAATAAGGGTTTAATAAATTTGATACCTAGCATGGGCCTTTGGTGATTTTTGCTTTGTTCTTCAAATATAGCTGCTCCTCCTACTTTAAATCTTTTGGGAGAAATTAGATTATTAAATAGTGTGGTTTCTTTTGGTTGGGGTTTTATAATTGTTTTATCTCTTCTTTCTTTTTTTAGTGCTGCTTATACTCTTTATCTATATTCTTTTTCTCAACATGGGAGGGTTTTTTCTTGTATTTATAGATGTAATTCTGGATTTTTTCGTGAATATTTACTTTTGTTTTTGCATTGATTACCTCTTAATTTATTTATTTTAAATGTTGATTTGTTTTTTAATTGGGTCTAAAATTCTAAGTAGTTTAATTAAAATTACGATTTGTGGTGTCGTTGATGTAATGTTCATTACCTTGGGTTATTAATTGACGTTCAAATATTTGTTATTTATTTTTTGTTTTTTTGTTTTTTATAAGATTTTTTTGTATCTTTTGGGGTATTTATTTTCGTTTATATAATTTATGTTATTTTTTGGATTGGGAAGTTGTTTCTTTAAATTCTTCTTCTATTGTTATGACTTTTTTGTTTGATTGAATATCTTTACTTTTTATGGGGTTTGTTCTTTTTATTTCTTCAATGGTTGTTTTTTATAGAAATGGTTACATAGAGGGTGATTGTTATATTTCTCGTTTTGTTATTTTGGTTATTTTGTTTGTACTTTCTATAATATTACTTATTATTAGTCCAAATATAATTTCTATTCTTTTAGGTTGGGATGGTTTGGGATTAATTTCTTATTTATTGGTTATTTATTATCAGAATTTTAAATCTTACAGAGCTGGTATACTTACTGTATTATCTAACCGTTTGGGAGATGTTGCATTTTTAATGGCTATTGCTTGAATACTTAATTTTGGTTCTTGAAATTATATCTTTTATGTTGATTTATTTCTTGATGTTCTTGAAGCTAAAATTATTTCTTTTCTAATAATTTTTGCTGCTATAACCAAAAGTGCTCAAATTCCTTTTTCTTCCTGGCTACCCGCAGCCATGGCTGCACCCACTCCTGTCTCTGCTTTGGTTCATTCTTCTACTTTGGTTACGGCTGGGGTCTATTTGATAATTCGTTTTAATTCTTTAATTTTAAGTACAGATTTTGCTAAGTACTTACTTTTTATTGGTGGTTTGACAATATTTATGTCTGGATTGGGTGCTAATTTCGAGTTTGATTTGAAGAAAATTATTGCCCTTTCTACTTTGAGACAACTTGGTTTAATAATGAGTATTCTTTCTATGGGCTTTTGTGATTTGGCTTTTTTTCATTTATTAACTCATGCCTTGTTTAAGGCCTTACTTTTTATGTGTGCTGGAGTTGTTATTCATAATTTAGGAGATTGTCAGGATATTCGTTATATGGGCGGGCTGGTTGATTATATGCCTTTAACTTTTGCTTGTTTTTGCGTTTCTAATTTAGCTCTTTGTGGTATGCCATTCCTTGCTGGTTTTTATTCTAAGGATTTAATTTTGGAAATTAGTTCTTTTAGACTATTAAATTATTTGAGTTTTTTGTTTTATTTTGTTTCTACTGGATTTACTGCTAGCTATACTGCTCGTTTAATTTTTTTTTCAGTTGTAGGGGGGGTTAATGGTTTTACTTTTAGTTCTATTAGTGATGAGGGTTGAAATATGCTTAAGGGTATATTAGGAATGGTTATTTTTGCTATTATTGGTGGGAGTTGTTTGTCTTGACTTATTTTTCCTTGTCCTTATATAGTTTGCTTACCTTTCGAATTAAAGACTTTGGCTCTTTCTGTTAGATTGATTGGTGCTTTTTTTGGCTATTTATTTTCTCTTTTTCCTTACAATTGAAATTTATTTAGACTTCATTATATTTTTCCTACATTTTTTGTGGGGTCGATGTGATTTATGCCTTATATTAGTACTCAGGGTATTTGTAATTATCCTCTTATTTCTGGGCGTATATTAGTTAAGAGATTTGATCATGGTTGGTGTGAATTTTTTGGGGGGCAAGGCTTGTATAATAGTTTTCTTGATTTTTCTGTTTTTGGTCAAAGGGTTCAGTCTAATTTAGTTAAAATTTATTGATGTCTTCTTGTCTTTTATTATATTGTTTATTTATTTTTTATTTGAATAGCTTAATTTTAAAGCTCCACATTGAAGCTGTGGTTATGATAGGCTTATTATCTTCAAATATTTGTGGAGAATATTTTCTCATTTTTACATTGAAAATGTAATGTTTTATTTTAAACTACATAAACTTAAGAGTATTAACGGATTTTAACCGCTAGAGTTATAAGTTAGCAGCTTATTCTCGTTTTCAACCTACTCTCTTAATTGGAATTTTTATTCAGTAATACCATTAACAGTGATATGCCTCTATTTTGGCTTCAATTAAATTAAATGAAGGTATTTTAATACCAATTGTCAGGTCGAAACTGATTGTAACTTTTACTTTTCATTTAAGGCAGATTGAATTAATTTCAATACTTTCTGAATGCAAATCAAATGTTATGGTTAACTACAGCCCTTAGTTTGATCATTCAAGAGCTCCTTGGTGTCATTCATAATATAGTCCAATTAATAGTACTACAATGAACACTGTGAATGTAATTATTCATTCTGCTGGTGCGGATGTATTTATTACTATTATTGCTGGGAGGATAATTGCAATTTCAACATCAAAAATTAAAAAGATTACTGCAATTAAGAAGAATTTTAATGAAAATGGAATTCGTGCTACGTAGAATGGGTCGAACCCACACTCAAATGGTGTATTTTTTTCTCGATCGGTGATTGATTTTTTGGATAGTAGTGAGGCCGCTATTATTATTACTGTTGTTAATATAATTAGAATTATTCTTATTACTATTGTTAAATTCAATACTTATTTTGACATTAATAATCAATCCTTTTGATTGGAAGTCAAATATACTTTTATACTAAATAAGTATCTACCTCATCAGTAAATTGAAATGTATAGGAATAATCATACAACGTCTACGAAGTGTCAGTATCATGCTGCTGCTTCAAATCCAAAGTGATGTGTTGCTGAAAAATGATTTTTTTGGTGGCGTAATAGGCATACTATTAGAAATGTTGTACCAATAATTACGTGTAATCCATGGAATCCTGTTGCAACAAAGAATGACGATCCGTATACTGAGTCTGCAATTGTAAAAGGGGCTTCTAGATATTCATATGCTTGTAGGATTGTGAAATATACCCCTAGTAGAACGGTGAAAAATAAACCTTGTGCTGTTATTGAGTGGTTGTTTTCCATTAATCTATGATGCGCTCATGTTACAGTTACTCCTGATGCTAATAAAATTGATGTATTTAATATTGGAATTGATATTGGGTCGAATGGTGAAATTCCTATAGGGGGTCAAATATTTCCTAGTTCTACTGTTGGCGCTAGGCTTCTATGAAAATATGCTCAGAAAAATGAAAAGAAAAATAAGACTTCTGATGTAATAAATAAAATTATCCCTCATCGTAGTCCATTAACTACTGAGTAGGTATGTAGTCCTTGCAGGGTTCCTTCACGTGAAATATCACGTCATCATTGGTATATTGTTATTACTACTAAAATAGTTCCTGTAATTATTAATTCGGTGTTATATAGGTGAAATCACTTTACTAGTCCTGTAACTATTGCTATTGCTCCAATAGCTCCTGTTAGAGGTCAAGGTCTTTGATCCACTAAGTGATATGGGTGATTTTGGTGTGTTGACATTAGTTTACTTCTCTAGAATAAAGTGTTCTTAATACTGCAAATACATATGATTGGATAATTGCTACTGCTGATTCAAGTATCAATAGTGCTATTTGTGTAATTAATAATAATATTATAATTGAATATGAAATTGATGGTCCGGTATTACCTAAAAGTGTTATTAGTAAATGGCCTGCAATTATATTTGCAGCTAATCGTACGGCTAATGTTCCTGGACGGATTATATTTCTAATAGTTTCAATACATACCATAAATGGTATTAGGACAGGGGGAGTTCCTTGGGGTACTAGATGGGCAAATATATGTTGGGTGTGATTAATTCATCCATAAATTATAAATCTTAATCATAATGGTAGGGCTATTGTAAGTGTTATTACTAAATGTCTAGTTCTGGTAAATATGTAAGGGAATAGCCCCATGAAGTTATTAAATAAAATTAGTGTAAATACGGAGATGAAAATGAAAGTTCTTCCGTTGAATCCTGTTGTCCCAATTAATGTTTTAAATTCTTTGTGTAAGGTTCTTGTAATTTTGTTTCATATAATGTTTATTCGTGATGGTACTAATCAAAATATTATAGGTAAAATAATAATTCCAGAGAATGTAGATACTCAGTTTATAGAAGTTCTTATAATTGAGGATGTCGGATCAAATACTGAGAATAAGTTTCTTATCACTTTCAGTTTATTTTTTTGGTAATTTTTATCTCTTGTATTGTTTTTTCAATTATTGGAGTATATATATAGTAATTAATTGTTCTTACTACTATTAAAGTCATGCAAAATATCGTAAATATAATTAGTCATCTTATTGGTGCTATTTGTGGGATTAAAAGATATTGATTTATCAATAATTTTAGTTTGACATTCTAATGTTATATTTTTAACTAATCTTTTCATTAGGAGTATTTCGTTATTTTACTATTTTATGGTTTAAGAGACCATTGCTTACTTTCAGCCACCTAGTGAGGCTTCATTTATTTTTTTAATTCAGTCAATAAATGTTTTGGTCTTTACTCTTTCAATTGTGATTGGTATAAATCTATGATTTGCTCCACAAATTTCTGAACACTGTCCATAAAATAAACCAGGACGGTTTATAAAAAAACTCGTTTGATTAATACGTCCTGGAGTAGCATCTACCTTCACTCCTAATGATGGTACTGTTCATGAATGTAATACGTCTGCCGCTGTTACTAATACTCGAATTTGGGCTTGTATAGGTAGAACTGCTCGATTATCAACTTCTAGTAATCGAAATATTCCTATTTCTATGTCGTTTTGAGGGACCATATAAGAATCGAATTCAATATGATTAAAATCTGAATATTCATATCTTCAATATCATTGATGTCCTACTGTTTTTAGGGTAATTGAGGGTTCTCTAATTTCATCTATTAAATATAGCAGTCGTAGGGATGGTATTGCAATTAAAATCAAAACAAATACTGGTAATACAGTTCATGCTGTTTCGATTTTTTGACCATCTAGCAAGTTTCGGTTGGTTTGTTTGTTTCAAAATATAGCTATTATTACGTATCCTACTATTACTGTAATGATTAATAGGATTATTATTGTGTGATCATGGAAGTAAATTATTTGTTCTATTATAGGGGATGCAGCATCTTGGAATCTAATTTGGGCTCATGTTGCCATTTTTAATGGAAGGAAAATGATGTCCTTCATAGATGGGGCTTAAGTCCATAGCACTTTTCTGCCACATTAAAACTTTACTATTAATGGTAATTCAGAATAACTGTGTTCTGTTGGAGGTGTTTTTTGGTATCATTCAATTGATGTGTTAAGAGCTCTAGGTGATAGTACTTGTCGTTGAGATGCTATGGCTTCTCAAATGATAAACAGTAATATTACTACGGCTACTATTGAGATAGATCTTCCTAGTGTGGAGACGATATTTCATGTTGTGTATGCATCTGGATAGTCTGAGTATCGTCGTGGTATTCCTGCTAATCCTAAGAAATGTTGGGGAAAAAATGTTAAATTTACTCCAATGAATATTGTTACAAATTGGGTTTTAAGCATAGAGTTATCTATTGTTGTACCTGTAAATAGTGGGAATCAATGAATTAATCCTCCTATGATGGCAAATACTGCTCCTATTGACAATACATAATGGAAGTGGGCTACTACGTAGTATGTGTCATGTATAGCAATGTCAAGTGATGAATTTGCTAGTACTACTCCTGTTAATCCACCCACTGTAAACAGAAAAACGAAACCTAGAGCTCAAAGTAGTGAAGGTCTATATCTTAATTGTGTTCCATGTAAGGTTGCTAGTCAACTGAAAATTTTAATACCTGTTGGTACGGCAATAACTATTGTTGCTGATGTAAAGTATGCCCGTGTGTCTACGTCCATTCCTACTGTGAATATGTGATGAGCCCATACTACGAACCCTAAAATACCAATTGCGATTATTGCATAAATTATTCCTAGTACTCCGAATGTTTCCTTTTTTCCTCTTTCCTGAGCAATAATGTGAGAAATTATTCCAAATCCAGGTAAAATTAAAATATAAACTTCAGGATGTCCAAAAAATCAAAATAAGTGTTGATATAGAATAGGGTCTCCACCCCCTGCTGGGTCAAAGAATGAAGTATTAATGTTTCGGTCTGTTAATAGTATTGTAATTGCTCCTGCAAGCACTGGTAATGATAAGAGTAGAAGGAGAGCTGTAATTACTACAGCTCATACAAATAATGGTATTTGATCTATTTTTATTCCTGGGGTCTTTATATTAATTGTTGTTCTAATAAAGTTAATTGCCCCCAAAATTGATGAGACACCTGCTAAATGTAAGGAAAAGATGGTTAGGTCTACGGATCCTCCTGCGTGTGCAATAGCTCCTGCTAGTGGGGGGTAAACTGTTCATCCTGTTCCGGCCCCACTTTCTACCATTCTTCTAGTTAAAAGAAGGGTAATTGATGGCGGTAATAATCAAAATCTTATATTATTCAATCGTGGAAATGCCATGTCTGGTGCTCCTAGTATTAAAGGTACCAGTCAGTTTCCAAACCCTCCAATTATAATAGGTATAACTATGAAAAAAATTATTACAAATGCGTGGGCTGTTACAATTACGTTATAAATTTGGTCGTCTCCAATTAGTGATCCTGGTTGGCCCAGTTCAATTCGAATTAATATTCTTAGTGCAGTTCCTACCATTCCTGCCCATGCCCCGAATATTAAATAAAGTGTCCCAATATCTTTGTGGTTAGTAGAAAACAATCATTGTTGCATTTCTGCCATCTATTTTAGATATTAATGACCCTTTAATATTTAATAGTAAGATGGTTGAGAAATAGACAATAGACTGTAAATCTATTAACGAGGGTTAAGTATACCTCTCTTGCTAGGTTTTATAGTCAAATTATGATATTAGACTGCAATTCTGAAGTTGTATTTAAATACTGAGGCCTAGTTTTTGTTTGTGGATATAAGGTCTAAAAGATTAATTACTTTCATTTATAACTTTGAAGGTTATTTGTTTGTTTAACATAAGGCCTTATTAATATAAATTAATTATTGAGATTAATGGAATACCTAAGAGTGAAATTGAAATTGAAATTATTAATACAGTTTTATTTTTGTTTTCATTTAATATTGTTCCTCTTTGGTTTCTTAGAGTGAATGCGCTGTATATTATTCGTAAGTAAAAATATAGTGTGATTAGGGTTGTTATAACTATAATTATAATTACTAAGTATTCTTGAAATATAATTATGTTTTGAATAATTATTCATTTAGGCAAAAATCCTAGGAATGGGGGTAACCCTGCTAATGATAATATTCCTGTGAATATTGTGAACTTGGTTGTTGTTTCTATTTTTGTATTGAAGATTTGTTGTAATTGGAATATTGCGTACTTATTTATGATTATAATAACTGCTATATTAAGGATGATATACATAATGAAGTATAGTATTCAGTAAGATCTTCTTATTAACATTGCTGTTAATATTCAACCAATGTGACTAATTGATGAGTAAGCTATTATTTTTCGGATGGAAGTTTGATTTATTCCTCCTACAGCCCCCACAATTACTGATAGAATAATAATTATATTGATGAATTTATTATTAAATAATTGATAGCTTGTTATTACTATTGGGGCAATTTTCTGTCATGTTATTAAAGTAAAGCAATTAATTCATCTAAGGCCTTGTATTACATTGGGAAATCATAAATGAAATGGAGCTGCTCCTATTTTTATTAATAGCGCTCTAATTAAGATTAAGTTTTGTCAGTTATTAATATCATTTATTATCTCTGCTGAAAGTACTGCTGCTAATAATATTATCGATGCTATTGCTTGAATTAAGAAATACTTTATTGATGCTTCACTTTCATATGGTGTTTTGTCTTTGTTAATGATAGGGACAAACGATATCAGGTTTATTTCTAGTCCAATTCATATGATTAGTCATGAACTTGATCTAATTGAAATTAATGTTCCTGCAATTAATGTTGTATAAAATAGTAATGATGATAAGTTTATATTAATTAAAAAGAGAGAGGTTATTACTCTCATAAAAAGGGTATGAACCTATTAGCTTATTTAGCTTATCTTTTTATATCTTGGTGTATGACGCACAAAAATTTTTGATGTTTTAGGGGTAGTTTGATTCTACGAGATGTAATTTTAACAAAGGTGGTCTATCTCACGTTTTCCATTCTATCAAAATGACCCTATACTCAGGCACTTTGTT